TGCCCATTTATATAACAGATCGTATGGTCGGACATAAATTGGGAGAATTTGCACTAACTCTCCAGTTTAGGGGACATGCAAAAAATGATACGAAATCTCGTCGTTAAGAAATACTTATCATTGATTAGTAGGAGGTGAACCTTATGATAATAAAGAAACGGAATACTCAAGTATATGCTTTAGGTCAACATATACCTATGTCTGCTCACAAAGCACGAAAAGTGGTTGATCAGATTCGTGGTCGTTCCTACGAGGAAACACTTATGATACTAGAACTCATGCCTTATCGAGCATGTTATCCTATTTTTAAATTAGTTTATTCTGCTGCAGCAAATGCTAGTCACAATAGGAATTTCAAGAAAGGAGAGTTAATAATTAGTAAAGCCGAAGTCAACGAAGGTACTACTGTAAAAAAATTAAAACCCCGAGCTCGAGGACGCGGTTATCCCATCAAACGACCTAGTTGTCATATAACCATTGTGTTGAAAGATATATCCTTAGCTGAAGAATACGATTCGAATTATTTAGATAATTAAATATACTAATATAATTAAGTAATAAAAAATGTATCTTATGGTAAAAAAAAGATGTATATAAATAAGTACAGGGATATGTCGTATCATGATATGTATAGTAGTGAGGAAACATGGGACAAAAAATAAATCCACTTGGTTTCAGACTTGGTACAATCCAAAGTCATCATTCCCTTTGGTTTACCCAAGCAAAAAACTATTCTGAAGGTCTACAAGAAGATAAACAAATACGGGATTTGATCAAAAATTATGTACAAAAAAATATGAGAATAGCTTCTGGTGTCGAGGGAATTGCACATATAGAGATTCAAAAAAGAATCGATCTTATTCAAATCATAATCTATATGGGATTCCCAAAGTTATTAATAGAAGGTAAATCGCGAAGACTCGAAGAATTACAGATGAATGTACAAAAAGATTTAAATTGTGTAAACCATAAACTCAACATTGCTATTACAAGAATTGCAAAACCTTATGGAAACCCTAACATTCTTGCAGAATTTATAGCTGGACAATTAAAAAATAGAGTTTCATTTCGTAAGGCGATGAAAAAAGCTATTGAATTGACTGACCAGGCAGATACAAAAGGAATTCAAATACAAATTGCAGGTCGTATTGACGGAAAAGAAATTGCACGTGTTGAATGGATCCGAGAAGGTAGGGTTCCCCTACAAACGATTCGAGCAAAAATTGATTATTGTTCCTATCCAGTTCGAACTATCTATGGGGTATTAGGGATCAAAATTTGGATATTTGTAGACGAAGCATAATAAACCCTCAGTTTCGTTTCTGTTCTATCTACTGGTAATGATTGAAGAAAAAACGATTTTATTCTTTGTCTAATCAAACCAAACAAAAAGGAAAACTTCGACAATTCTATAGGGTTGAATAAAAATTAGATAAACCATTTGATATAATTGCTATGCTTAGTGTGTGACTCGTTGATTTTTTTAAGGTTATAAAAAAAAAAAAGACTAATCCATAGTATCAACTAAGAACTATAGAACTAATAACCAACTCATCGCTTCGCATTATCTGGATCATAAAGAAACAGTTAAGATAGGATCTATTGGTCATATCATTGTAGCAACTGAAATCTTTTTTTGCATAAACAGAAAAACAAATAGGATTATTGAGTTTGAGTTGTAAAGCACAATTTCCAAGGATGTGGATAAGTGGAATGGTGAGAGAAAGAGAGAGAAAGTAGCAATGATATATGATTCCAATCGAATATGTAAGGTCTCTAAATAATCTCATAAAAACAATGTATCTAATAAAGCATCAATATTGAGATTCATCCCTAATTTGTTGATAGAACAACAAAAAGAGCTTCGAGCCAAGAATGATTAAGAGGATTGACTCAAGAATAAAGTCCACGAAGAGCTCCATTGTCAAATATTCAGACCTAACCATTAATCGAGAAGCGATGGGAACGACGGAACCCATGAATGCAGAAGATTCTCTTGAACATGAATCCTAATGATTCATTGGGTGGGATGGCGGAACGAACCAGGAACCTTTTCATTAATTAGGAAAAGTCCTAGGCTAACCCAACAGCTGAACTAGATATTGAAAGAGTAAATATTCGCCCGCGAAAATTTGATTTTATTGGATTGTTCAATTGTAAGCGATCTGATACGATAAAAATAAATGAAAATAAAGATGATACAGAAAAACTCGAATTATCTATAACTAGAAATATATATATATTTAGTTATATACCAAAAAAAGTATAGAAGAATTTCAAATAAACTAGATAAAATTGGAAAGAATCCATAGATTCAGGGTATTATTCATTACTTACATAGATGAATATCCTGCTTAAATATTTAGCAATGTTTTCTTTTGATTCGCGAGGAGCTGGATGAGAAGAAACTCTCATGTCCAGTTCTGGAGTAGAGATGGAATTGCAGAACACCCATCAACTATAACCCCAAAAGAACCAGATTTCGTAAACAACATCGAGGAAGACTGAAGGGAATTTCATATCGAGGTAATAGTCTTTGTTTCGGTAAATACGCTCTTCAGGCACTTGAACCTACTTGGATCACATCTAGACAAATAGAAGCGGGTAGACGAGCAATGACACGAAATGTACGTCGTGGTGGAAAAATATGGGTACGTATATTTCCAGATAAACCGGTTACAGTAAGACCTGCAGAAACACGTATGGGTTCGGGTAAAGGATCCCCCGAATATTGGGTAGCTGTCGTTAAACCGGGTAGAATACTTTATGAAATAGGGGGAGTAGCAGAAAATGTAGCCAGAAAAGCTATTCAAATAGCAGCATCCAAAATGCCTATACAAACTCAATTTATTCTTTCGGAATAGAAATGTAAAATGAAAGGCAAGAAGTCTTTCCTTTGGATTAACAAAAAAATTTAGGGTTTCTTTTTTGGACAAAGAATATTTCTTTTTTTTTTCTGCGCCCCTTTTCCATTTTAAAAATAGATTAAAAAATGATATGATCCAACCCCAGACCCTTTTGAATGTAGCGGACAACAGCGGGGCGCGAAAATTGATGTGTATTCGAATCATAGGAGCTAGTAATCGCCGATATGCTCATATTGGTGACATTATTGTTGCTGTGATCAAAGAAGCAGTCCCAAATATGCCTTTAGAAAGATCTGAAGTGATCAGAGCTGTAATTGTACGTACTTGTCAAGAACTCAAACGTGATAACGGTATGATAATACGATATGATGACAATGCTGCAGTTGTTATTGATCAAGAAGGAAATCCTAAAGGAACGAGAATTTTTGGTGCGATTGCACGAGAATTGAGACAGTTAAATTTTACTAAAATAGTTTCATTAGCCCCTGAGGTATTATAACACGAAATCGCGATATAGTTATAGTCAAATTTACTTGAATGAAATCGATTAATTATTAGTAGATTATGTCTCACGTATATACCTTTAATAATTTTTTAAAAGCATGTTTATTATATCCAAATTTTGAGAAACCACTAATTTTAGTTCATCATGGGTAGAGACACTATTGCTGATATAATAACTTCTATACGAAATGCTGACATGAATAGAAAAGGAACAGTTCGAATAGCATCTACTAACATCACTGAAAACATTGTTAAAATACTTTTACGAGAAGGTTTTATCAAAAATGTGAGGAAACATCGGGAAAACAAAAAATATTTTTTGGTTTTAACCCTGCAACATAGAAGAAATAGTAAAGGACGATATAGAACTGTTTTAAATTTAAAAAGGATAAGCCTACCTGGTCTACGAATCTATTCTAACTACCAACGCATTCCTAGAATTTTAGGTGGGATGGGAATTGTAATCCTTTCTACTTCTCAAGGTATAATGACAGACCGAGAGGCTCGACTAGAAAGAATCGGCGGAGAAATTTTGTGTTATATATGGTAATCCTTCTAATATCCGAATTAGAGCGGAAACTTCCTCTTTGTGAAAAAAAAAAGCGAAAGGACGGATGGTCTAATATCACTCCTCCTTCATTAGTTGATACACCAAGGAGGTTTTACCTCAAATGAAAGAACAAAAGTGGGTTCATGAAGGTTTAATTACTGAATCACTTCCCAATGGTATGTTCCGGGTTCGTTTAGATAATGACGACCTAATTCTAGGTTATGTTTCAGGAAGGATCCGGCGTAGTTTTATACGGATCCTACCAGGAGATAGAGTCAAAATTGAAGTAAGTCGCTATGATTCAACTAGAGGCCGTATAATTTATAGAATTCGCAATAAGGATTCGAAGGATTCGATCGATTAGATGGTTTTTTATTTGACCATTCAACATTATTTTCGGGAGGATACAATTCCAGATTGCAAATTTCAAGAAACTTAGTTTCTTCCAAGAATCACCGAATCAAGTCATAATTAAGGTAAGGAATGCAAAATATGAAAATAAGAGCCTCCGTTCGTAAAATTTGTGAAAACTGTCGACTGATCCGCAGGCGAGGACGAATTATAGTAATTTGTTCCAACCCGAGACATAAGCAAAGACAAGGTTAATCTTTCGAAAATAACTCTCGAAAGAACCCTAAGGACAAATAAAGGATTCGTTTTGACATGAAATGGATATATCCATATACCTCTGACTCCTATTTATGAGATGATAAAATATGGCAAAACCTATACTCAAAATTGGTTCACGCAAAACCGGACGTCTTAGCTCACGTAAGAGTGGACGCAGAATTCCAAAGGGAGTTATTCATGTTCAAGCAAGTTTCAACAATACCATTGTAACGGTTACAGATGTAAGGGGTCGGGTGGTTTCTTGGTCCTCGGCCGGTACTTGTGGATTCAGGGGTACAAGAAGAGGAACACCATTTGCTGCTCAAACCGCAGCAGGAAATGCTATGCGTACAGCAGTGGATCAAGGTATGCAACGAGCAGAAGTTATGATAAAAGGTCCCGGTCTTGGAAGAGATGCAGCGTTACGAGCTATTCGTAGAAGCGGTATACTATTAAGTTTCGTACGAGAT